GTTAACGTAGCTTAAAACAAAGCATGGCACTGAAAATGCCAAGATGAACCTTAAAAAGTTCCGATAGCACAAGAGCCTGGTCCTGACTTTAGCATCAGTTCTGGCCTGTATTACACATGCAAGCACCCGCACACCTGTGAGAATGCCCCGCATCCCCCTTCCGGGGAGCAGGAGCGGGCATCAGGCACGCCCAAAAAGCAGCCCAAAACGCCTTGCTCAGCCACACCCCCAAGGGGCCCCAGCAGTGATAAACATTAAGCCATAAGCGAAAGCTTGACTTAGCAAGAGTGACACAACAGGGCCGGTAAACCTCGTGCCAGCCACCGCGGTTATACGAGGGGCCCACATTGATATTTTACGGCGTAAAGGGTGATTAAAGAAAAAAAACACTAAAGCCACAAAATTCCCAAGCTGTCATACCCTAACGGAACTACGAGGCCCCATAACGAAAGTAGCTTTAATACATCTTGAACTCACGACAGTCAGGGGACAAACTGGGATTAGATACCCCACTATGCCTGACCATAAACAATGATGATTATATACACACATCTTCCGCCAGGGGACTACGAGCATCAGCTTAAAACCCAAAGGACTTGGCGGTGCCTCAAACCCACCTAGAGGAGCCTGTTCTATAACCGATAATCCTCGTTAAACCTCACCACTTCTTGCCATCCCCGCCTATATACCGCCGTCGCCAGCTTACCTCATGAGAGACACAACATTAAGCTAAATGGGCCCCCCCCCACAACGTCAGGTCGAGGTGTAGCGAATGAAGTGGAATGAAATGGGCTACATTTTCTGATACCAGAACACAACGAAAAGTGCCATGAAATAATCACAGCTGAAGGTGGATTTAGCAGTAAAAAGAAAACAGAGTGTTCTTTTGAAACCGGCTCTGAGACGCGTACACACCGCCCGTCACTCTCCTCGACAAACCCCTAAACAAAACATATAAAACACACCACATAAAAGAGGAGGCAAGTCGTAACATGGTAAGTGTACCGGAAGGTGCACTTGGAAAAATTAGAATGTAGCTAAAAGAAAAGCATCTCCCTTACTCAGAGAAGACATTCGTGCAAACCGAGTCATTCTAAGCAAAAAAGCTAGCCTAGACAAACACAACAAAAACCAGATATATATACCAACCCCCCATCAAACCTAAAAACTAAAGCATTCTCAAACTCAAGTATGGGCGACAGAAAAAGTTAAAAAGAGCTACAGAGAAAGTACCGCAAGGGAAAGCTGAAAAAGAAATGAAAAAACCCGTATAAGTAAAAAAAAGCAGAGACTAAAACTCGTACCTTTTGCATCATGGTTTAGCAAGCACCCCCAAGCAAAGAGCCCTTCAGTTTGAGCCCCCGAAACTAGACGAGCTACTCCGGAGCAGTCTCCAAAGGACCAACCCGTCTCTGTGGCAAAAGAGTGGGAAGACTTCCGAGTAGCGGTGACAAGCCTAACGAGTCTAGTTATAGCTGGTTGCTTAAAAAATGAATATTAGTTCAGCCTTATAAGACTCTTAAATCCAAGCATCAAAGGACACTAAAGCAGCATTATAAGAGTTAATCAAAAGGGGTACAGCCCTTTTGACAAAGTATACAAACTTATTCAGGCGGGAAAGGATCACAACACACCAAGGAACATAACTATCGCAGTGGGCTTAAAAGCAGCCACCTATGCAGAAAGCGTTAAAGCTCAAAAAGTCATAAAACCAGAAATAAAGACCTCCTCCTCCAACCCCCCTAAAAATATTAAGCCACTCTATGCATACATAGAAGAAATAATGCTAAAATCAGTAATAAGAGAACCCACCTCCCTCCTAACACAAGCGTGCATCAGACCGGATAAACCACTGAACATTAACGGACCCAAAACATGAGGGGACAATAAAAAACAGAGATAAACAAGAAGACACTATTACCCCAACCGTTAACCCAACACAGGAGTGTACGAAGGAAAGACTAAAAGGAGAAGAAGGAACTCGGCAAACAAAAACCCCGCCTGTTTACCAAAAACATCGCCTCTTGCTAAAACAAAAGTATTAGAGGTCCCGCCTGCCCAGTGACTAGCTTGTTCAACGGCCGCGGTATCCTGACCGTGCAAAGGTAGCGTAATCACTTGTCTCTTAAATAGAGACCCGTATGAATGGCATAACGAGGGTTTAACTGTCTCCTCCTCCCAGTCAATGAAATTGATCTGCCCGTGAAGAAGCGGGTATAAAAACATAAGACGAGAAGACCCTATGGAGCTTTAGACAAAAGACAAAACATGTAAAAACACTCAATAAACCCAAAAAAGGACAACAAGAGCATAATTAAACCCTTGATAAATGACCTAAAATCTTCGATTGGGGCGATCACGGGGGAAAACAAAGCCCCCACGTGGAACGGGAGCAAACCCTTAGACTAAGAGGGACACCTCAAAACCTCAGAAAATCTGACCAAAAATGACCCAGAATATTAACTGATCAACGAACCAAGTTACCCTAGGGATAACAGCGCAATCCTTTTCCAGAGCCCATATCGACGAAAGGGTTTACGACCTCGATGTTGGATCAGGACATCCTAATGGTGCAGCCGCTATTAAGGGTTCGTTTGTTCAACGATTAACAGTCCTACGTGATCTGAGTTCAGACCGGAGTAATCCAGGTCGGTTTCTATCTATGATCTTGCCCTCCCCTAGTACGAAAGGACCCGAGAGGGGGGGCCAATGATAAAAATAAGCCCCACCCCCATCTATTGAAAACAAATAAAATAGACAAGAAGGCACAAACAGCATAACCGAAGATAACGATACGCTAAGGTGGCAGAGCCCGGTAATTGCAAAAGGCCTAAGCCCTTTCACCCAGAGGTTCAAATCCTCTCCTAAGCTATGAATACCCTCCTAACACACCTCATCAACCCCCTAGTATATATTATTCCAGTTCTACTTGCCGTAGCATTTCTCACCCTCCTTGAACGAAAAATACTCGGCTACATACAATTACGAAAAGGGCCAAACATTGTAGGGCCATACGGTCTCCTTCAACCAATTGCCGACGGTATCAAACTATTTATTAAAGAACCAGTACGCCCAGCCCCCTCCTCCCCCCTCCTCTTTCTAATCACACCAACCCTTGCCCTCACCCTTGCCCTAGCCCTCTGAGCCCCAATACCCATACCTTACCCAATCATAGAAATAAGCCTAGGAATTCTGTTTGTGCTCACCCTTTCAAGCCTTGCAGTCTACTCAATTCTAGGCTCAGGCTGAGCCTCAAACTCAAAATACGCCTTAATTGGTGCCCTCCGAGCCGTAGCACAAACCATCTCTTATGAAGTAAGCCTTGGACTAATCCTACTCTCTATTATCATCATCACAGGAAACTTCGACCTAAAAACATTCAATATCGCCCAAGAAGCAACATGACTACTAGCCCCAACATGACCCCTGGCAGCAATATGGTACGTCTCAACACTAGCAGAAACCAACCGAGCTCCATTTGACCTCACAGAGGGGGAATCAGAACTAGTCTCCGGATTCAACGTAGAATATGCAGGAGGCCCATTCGCCTTATTCTTCCTAGCCGAATACTCAAACATCCTACTAATAAATACACTATCCACTATCCTTTTCTTGGGCGCACTACATAACCCACTTTTACCTGAATTGACAACAGCAAACCTTATAATGAAAGCCGCTCTATTATCTACCCTCTTCCTATGAATCCGAGCCTCCTACCCTCGATTCCGATACGACCAGCTTATGCACCTTACTTGAAAAAACTTCCTGCCCCTCACCCTGGCTCTACTCCTATGGAACCTAGCCTTACCAATCGCACTAGCAGGCTTACCCCCAAACTAAAAGGAAATGTGCCTGAACAAAGGGCCGCTTTGATAGAGCGGACTATGAGGACTAAAACCCCTCCACTTCCTTAGGAAAATGGGAATTGAACCCATCCTCAGAACATCAAAAGCTCCGGTGCTTCCTCTACACCATTTCCTAGTAAAGTCAGCTAAATAAGCTCTCGGGCCCATACCCCGAACATGTTGGTTAAAATCCTTCCTTTACTAATGAACCCATACGTGCTACTAATTTTTCTCACAAGCCTCGGACTAGGCACCACAATCACCTTTGCCAGCTCGCACTGATTCCTAGCCTGGATAGGCCTAGAAATCAACACCCTCGCCATCCTACCCCTTATAATTCAACACCATCACCCACGAGCCGTAGAAGCCACAACAAAATATTTTCTAATTCAAGCAACAGCAGCAGCACTACTACTATTCACCGCCACATCAAACGCCTGAATATCAGGACAATGAACCATCCAACAACTCTCTAACCCAACAATTACTGCCATCGGCACACTCGCCCTAGGCCTAAAAATAGGACTAGCCCCAATACATTTCTGACTACCAGAAATCCTGCAAGGATTAGATTTAAGTACAGGACTAATCCTATCAACATGACAAAAACTAGCACCAATAAGCTTAATCTACCAACTAGCGCAAGAAACAAACCAATCACTTATAATTACACTCGGCCTCACATCAGCCCTCGTAGGAGGATGAGGAGGCCTAAACCAAACACAATTACGAAAAATTATAGCATACTCATCAATCGCACACATAGGATGAATAATAATCGTGCTTAAATATGCACCGAACCTTACCCTTATAAACCTAACCGTCTACATCGTTATAACATCAGCAACCTTCACCGCGATAAAAACAATATCAACCACCAAAATCAATACACTAGCCACAGCATGGACGAAAACCCCAATAATCACAACAATAACCATACTAACCCTGCTCTCCCTAGGCGGGCTCCCCCCACTAACAGGATTTATACCAAAATGACTAATCCTCCAAGAAATGACCAAACAAGACCTACCCCTGACAGCCACACTAATAGCAATTTCTGCCCTCCTAAGCCTATTCTTCTACTTACGACTATCATATGTGGTAACACTAACAATATCTCCAAATACAAACAATGGAAAAACACCATGACGATTAAAATCAACACAAACAACAATACTGCTAGCAACAACAACAGTAGCATCTACCATACTACTCCCAATCACCCCTGCACTCATGACAATTACTACATAGAGATTTAGGCTAAAAATAGACCAAAAGCCTTCAAAGCTTTAAGCAGGAGTGAAAATCTCCTAATCTCTGAATAAGGCCTGTGGGCCTCTATCCCACATCATTTAAATGCAACTCAAACACTTTAATTAAGATAAGGCCTTAATAGATAGAGGGGCCTCGATCCCCCAAAATCTTAGTTAACAGCTAAGCGCCCAAACCAGAGAGCATCTATCTACTTGGGCCTCTTCCTAACTAGAAGCCCCAAGAAGCCCCAGCAGGGTCGCCCCTGCAACTTCGGGTTTGCAATCCAATGTGTGAACACCTTGGGGCTTGATAAGAATAGGGGTTAAACCTATCTACATGGGGCTACAACCCACCGCTTACACGCTCAGCCATCTTACCTGTGGCAATCACCCGTTGATTCTTCTCTACTAACCATAAAGACATTGGCACCCTATACTTAGTTTTCGGTGCATGAGCCGGCATGGTAGGGACTGCATTAAGCCTCCTAATCCGAGCCGAACTTAGTCAGCCCGGGGCTCTCCTTGGGGATGATCAAATTTACAATGTCATCGTCACAGCACATGCTTTTGTGATGATTTTCTTTATAGTAATGCCAGTAATGATCGGGGGGTTCGGTAACTGACTCGTACCATTAATAATTGGCGCCCCTGACATAGCATTTCCTCGGATAAACAATATGAGTTTCTGATTATTGCCCCCCTCATTCTTGCTCCTATTAGCCTCATCAGGCGTGGAAGCTGGAGCAGGCACTGGATGAACTGTGTACCCCCCGCTAGCCGGGAATCTAGCGCATGCCGGAGCATCTGTTGATCTAACTATTTTTTCACTACACCTCGCAGGTGTCTCATCCATTTTAGGGGCTATTAACTTCATCACTACAATTTTAAACATGAAGCCCCCCGCAATCACACAATACCAAACCCCATTATTTGTGTGAGCTGTCCTTGTAACAGCAGTACTTCTTCTCCTTTCTCTCCCCGTATTGGCAGCTGGTATTACAATACTACTGACAGACCGAAATCTAAACACAACATTCTTCGACCCCGCCGGGGGAGGAGATCCAATCCTCTACCAACACCTATTCTGATTTTTTGGGCACCCAGAAGTGTATATTCTAATCTTACCAGGGTTTGGAATAATTTCACACATTGTTGCCTATTATGCAGGTAAAAAAGAACCATTCGGATACATGGGCATGGTTTGAGCCATAATAGCTATTGGGCTCCTTGGGTTCATCGTGTGGGCCCACCATATGTTTACGGTAGGAATGGATGTAGACACTCGCGCTTATTTCACATCAGCCACAATAATTATTGCAATCCCCACAGGGGTGAAAGTATTCAGCTGACTGGCTACCCTGCATGGAGGGGCTATTAAATGAGAGACCCCACTTCTCTGAGCACTAGGGTTCATCTTCCTGTTTACCGTCGGAGGGCTTACCGGCATCGTGCTAGCAAACTCATCAATCGACATTGTGCTTCATGATACATACTATGTTGTAGCACATTTTCACTATGTATTGTCCATAGGAGCTGTATTTGCAATCATGGGAGGCTTCGTGCACTGATTTCCACTATTCACAGGTTACACCCTGCATAGTACATGAACTAAAATCCACTTCGGAGTAATATTCATTGGAGTAAACCTAACATTCTTCCCACAACACTTCCTAGGCCTCGCAGGCATGCCACGGCGCTACTCCGACTACCCCGACGCCTACACCCTCTGAAACACGATCTCCTCTATCGGCTCCCTAGTATCGCTTACGGCAGTAGTATTATTTTTATTTATCCTGTGAGAGGCTTTCTCAGCCAAACGACAGGTAAAATGGGTAGAACTAACACTCACAAACGTTGAGTGACTGCATGGATGTCCACCCCCCTACCACACATTTGAAGAGCCAGGATACGTTCGAGTGCATCCGGCCTGAGCATACAAATTCTGAGATAATAACCCACTTTTCAAGAAAGGAAGGAATTAAACCCCCATTTGCTGATTTCAAGCCAGCCGCATAATCACTCTGCCACTTTCTTTTAATAAAGTGCTAGTAACAAGAATTACACTGCCTTGTCAAGACAGAATTGTGGGTTAAACCCCCACGCACTTTAAAACCATGGCACACCCCTCACAACTAGGTTTCCAAGATGCAGCCTCACCCGTAATAGAAGAAATACTTCACTTTCACGACCACGCACTAATAATTGTATTCTTAATTAGCACTCTAGTACTTTATATTATTGTAGCAATAGTCTCTGCCAAACTCACTAATATATACATCCTAGACTCACAAGAGATCGAGATCGTTTGAACAATTTTACCCGCCGTTATTCTCATCCTAATTGCACTCCCCTCCCTACGTATCTTATATTTAATAGATGAAATTAATGACCCCCACCTGACCATCAAGGCCATCGGACACCAATGATACTGAAGCTACGAATACACTGATTACGAAGACCTAGCATTCGACTCATACATAATCCCAACACAAGACTTACTCCCAGGTCAATTCCGACTATTAGAAACAGACCACCGCATGGTCGTACCAATAGAATCCCCCGTGCGAGTGCTCGTCACCGCCGAAGATGTCCTACACTCATGAGCGGTCCCAGCCCTTGGCGTAAAAATAGACGCAGTACCAGGCCGCCTTAATCAAACAGCATTCATCGCCGCCCGCCCAGGCGTATATTACGGTCAATGTTCCGAAATCTGCGGTGCTAATCATAGTTTCATACCAATTGTAGTAGAAGCGGTACCCCTTCAATACTTCGAGAGCTGATCCTCAACAATACTAGAAGACGCATCACTAAGAAGCTAAATTAGGATAAGCGTTAGCCTTTTAAGCTAAAGATTGGTGGCCCCAAACCACCCCTAGTGAGATGCCACAGCTAAACCCAGCCCCCTGATTTGCAATCCTAACATTTTCATGAGCGATCTTCCTCACACTGCTTCCAACCAAAATTATAGCACACCTATTCACTAACGAACCCAACCAACAAACCACAAAAAAACCAAAAGCAACCCCCTGAGACTGACCATGGCATTAAACTTTTTCGACCAGTTCATGAGCCCCACATACATGGGAATCCCCCTTGTAGCCCTGGCATTAACACTACCGTGAGCCATTTACCCCACACCAACTACCCGATGATTAAACAACCGCCTCCTTACCCTACAAAACTGATTCATCAACCGATTCACCCAGCAACTCCTACTACCCTTGAATGTTCCAGGACATAAATGAGCAATCATGTTAACATCCCTTATATTATTCCTACTTACCATTAACCTACTAGGCCTACTACCATACACTTTCACCCCTACCACTCAATTGTCACTCAACATAGGATTTGCAATGCCACTATGACTTGCCACCGTAATTATTGGTATACGAAATCAACCAACACTAGCACTAGGCCACCTTCTACCAGAAGGAACCCCAACTCCCCTAATCCCCATCTTAATTGTCATCGAAACAATCAGCCTACTAATTCGTCCTCTAGCACTAGGAGTGCGACTTACAGCCAACCTAACAGCAGGACACCTGCTTATTCAACTCATCGCCACCGCCGCATTTGTCCTCCTCCCAATCATGCCCACAATTGCTATCCTGACAACAACAGTACTATTCCTTCTAACACTACTAGAAGTAGCTGTCGCCATAATTCAAGCCTATGTATTCGTACTTCTACTATCCCTCTACCTCCAAGAAAATGTATAATGGCACATCAAGCACATGCATATCATATAGTCGACCCAAGCCCCTGGCCTTTAACCGGAGCAGTAGCAGCACTACTACTAACATCAGGCACCGCCATGTGGTTTCACTTCCAAACAACTGCCCTAATAACAATAGGTATAATCCTCATACTACTTACAATGTATCAATGATGACGAGACATTGTACGAGAAGGAACATTTCAAGGCCACCACACACCCCCTGTTCAAAAAGGCTTACGATATGGGATAATTCTCTTCATCACCTCAGAAGTATTCTTCTTCCTAGGCTTCTTCTGGGCCTTCTACCATTCGAGCCTCGCCCCAACCCCAGAGCTCGGAGGATGTTGACCCCCCACCGGGATTATTACCCTAGACCCATTCGAAGTCCCATTATTAAACACAGCTGTTCTCTTAGCGTCAGGCGTTACAGTCACCTGAGCCCACCACAGCATTATAGAAGGACAACGAAAACAAGCCATTCAATCCCTTGCCCTTACAATCCTATTAGGCTTTTATTTCACCTTGTTACAGGCAATAGAATATTATGAAGCACCATTCACCATCGCAGACGGAGTATATGGATCAACATTCTTTGTGGCCACAGGATTCCACGGACTACACGTTATCATTGGCTCTACATTTTTAACAGTCTGCCTACTCCGACAAATTAAGTTCCATTTTACATCACAACACCACTTTGGCTTCGAAGCTGCTGCATGGTATTGACACTTCGTTGATGTCGTATGACTATTCCTATATGTTTCAATCTACTGATGAGGCTCATAGTCTTTCTAGTATTAACAAATACAAGTGGCTTCCAACCATTTAATCCTAGTTAAAATCCAGGGAAAGATAATGAACCCAACCATTTCAATTCTAATAGTAACTACCACCTTGTCATGCATTCTTGTCACAATCTCATTTTGGCTCCCCCAAATGAGCCCCAATTCGGAAAAACTCTCCCCATATGAATGCGGTTTCGACCCCCTGGGCTCCGCCCGACTTCCCTTCTCAATGCGATTCTTCCTAGTAGCAATCCTATTCTTATTATTCGACCTAGAAATCGCACTACTACTCCCCCTACCATGAGGGGCCCAACTTCCAGACATCTATCAAACATTTTTCTGAGCTACATCCATCATCATCTTACTAACCCTAGGATTAACATATGAATGACTTCAAGGAGGGTTAGAATGAGCTGAATAGGTGCTTAGTTTAACAAAAACAGCTGATTTCGGCTCAGCAGAACATGGTTTAACCCCATGAGCACCTTATGACCCCTGCACACTTCACCTTCACCCTAACGTTCATTTTAAGCTTTTCAGGCCTAGCATTCCACCGAAAACACCTTCTCTCCGCCCTACTATGTTTAGAAGCAATAATACTATCACTGTACATTGCCATAGCTCTATGAACATTTCAAATAGAATCCACCGCCGCATCCTCCACCCCCCTAATACTATTAGCATTTTCTGCCTGCGAAGCTAGTGCCGGATTGGCCCTCCTGGTAGCCACCGCCCGAACTCATGGGACAGACCACCTAAAAACCCTAAACCTACTACAATGTTAAAAGTACTAGTTCCAAGCATTATATTAATCCCCACCACTTGATGATCCCAAAAAAAATGGCTATGAACAACAACTACATACCAAAGTTTAGCCCTCGCCACAGTAAGCCTACTATGACTAAAATGGGATCAAGAAACAGGATGATCTATATCGAACATACATCTAGCAACAGACCCCCTATCAACACCCCTCCTAGTACTGTCTTGCTGACTTCTCCCCCTGATAATTCTAGCAAGCCAAAACCACATAATAAAAGAGCCAGAGAACCGCCAACGGGCTTATATTACCCTACTAATCTCCCTCCAAATCCTCCTAACAGCAGCTTTCGGAGCAACCGAAATAATTCTATTCTACATTATATTTGAGGCAACCCTGATCCCAACACTAATCATCATCACCCGTTGAGGAAATCAAACAGAACGCCTAAACGCAGGAACATATTTTCTATTCTATACACTAACCGGCTCCCTCCCCCTTCTCGTTGCCCTCCTGGCCCTACAAAAAGACCTCGGAACACTCTCCATATTAATTTTACAACACACAAAACCTTTGTCCCTACTATCATGAGCTGACAAAATATGATGACTGGCCTGCTTAATGGCATTTCTAGTAAAAATACCCTTATACGGTGTTCACCTATGACTCCCAAAAGCACATGTTGAAGCCCCCGTGGCTGGTTCCATAGTACTAGCCGCCGTACTACTAAAACTTGGTGGGTATGGCATGATACGTGTCCTAATTGTATTAAACCCCTTAACCAAAGAACTAGCCTATCCATTCATTACCCTAGCCCTATGAGGCATCATTATAACCGGATTAATCTGCCTGCGACAAACAGACCTAAAATCAATAATTGCTTATTCCTCTGTTAGTCATATAGGCCTCGTAGTAAGCGGAATCATGATTCAAACCCCATGAGGTTTCACAGGGGCAATCACCTTAATAATCGCCCACGGACTAGTGTCATCCATATTATTCTGCTTAGCCAACACCAACTATGAACGAACCCACAGCCGAACACTACTACTAGCCCGAGGGATACAAACAATTCTACCACTTATGGCCACCTGATGATTTATAGCAAACCTCGCTAACCTAGCATTGCCCCCCCTCCCCAACCTAATAGGAGAACTGGCAATTATCTCCTCCACCTTCAACTGATCACAATGATCCATCATCCTTACAGGGCTAGGAACACTAATTACCGCAAGCTATTCACTATACATATTCCTAATAACACAACGAGGGCCTACCCCCAACCACATCCTCGCACTAGAGCCCTCTCATACCCGAGAGCACCTACTTATTATAATACATCTAACACCAATCATCCTTTTAATCATAAAACCTGAACTTATATGAGGATGATGTCTATGTAAACATAGTTTAATAAAAACGTTAGATTGTGATTCTAAAAATAGGGGATAAAAACTCCTTGTCTACCGAGAGGGATAAACGAAAATCTAAAGAGCTGCTAATTCTTTAAGACCCAGGGTTAAAATCCCCGGCCCCCTCGACCTCTAAAGGATAAAAGACATCCGTTGGTCTTAGGAGCCAAAAACTCTTGGTGCAACTCCAAGTAGAGGTTATGTGCCCAACAACCCTCACACTCAACTCAACCCTATTAACTATTCTAGCACTACTAACCTACCCAATTATCACAACCCTGCACCCCTCTCCCCCAAGCAAAACCTGAGCACTCACACGAGTAAAGACAACTGTACAAACAACATTCTTCATCAGCCTTATCCCCCTACTAATATTTCTAGACCAGGGAACAGAGGCCGTCACAACGAACTGACAATGAGTCAACACAATAACATTTGACCTGAACATAAGCTTTAAGTTTGACCAGTATTCTATTACCTTCGTACCAGTTGCCCTATACGTCACATGGTCCATTCTTGAATTCGCCCTATGATACATGCACACCGACCCAAGCATAAACCGATTCTTCAAATACTTACTAATATTCCTAATCGCAATAATCATCCTAGTCACCGCCAACAATATATTCCAATTATTCATTGGCTGAGAAGGTGTAGGAATCATATCCTTCCTGCTAATCGGATGATGATATGGACGAGCAGACGCCAACACCGCTGCATTACAAGCCGTCATCTACAACCGAGTAGGAGACATCGGATTCATCTTAAGTATAGCCTGAGTCGCAATAAACATAAACAGCTGAGAAATACAACAAATATTTATTCTCTCAAAAGAAAAAGATCTCACACTGCCTCTCACAGCCCTAATCATCGCCGCAACAGGCAAATCAGCCCAATTTGGGCTACACCCCTGACTACCCGCAGCCATAGAAGGCCCCACACCAGTTTCTGCCCTACTACACTCAAGCACAATAGTCGTAGCAGGAATTTTCTTACTCATCCGCCTCCACCCAATAATAGAAAACAACCAAACCGCCTTGACAACCTGCCTCTGCCTCGGAGCATTAACCACCTTATTCACAGCGATATGCGCTTTAACACAAAATGACATCAAAAAAATTGTTGCATTTTCAACATCAAGCCAACTAGGCCTAATAATAGTTACTATTGGATTAAACCAACCGCAACTAGCGTTCCTCCACATCTGCACGCACGCATTCTTCAAAGCCATGCTATTCCTCTGTTCAGGATCAATCATCCATAGCCTGAACGACGAACAAGATATTCGAAAAATAGGAGGACTACAAAAAACTCTCCCACTCACCTCTTCATGCATAACCATCGGCAGTCTTGCCCTCACCGGAACACCCTTCTTAGCAGGATTTTTCTCAAAAGACGCAATCATCGAAGCCATAAACACATCACACCTCAACGCCTGAGCCCTCACCCTCACCCTCATCGCCACATCTTTCACCGCTATTTATAGCCTGCGAATTATTTTCTTCGTCTCAATAGGACAGCCACGACTCACACCCCTCTCCCCAATCAACGAAAACACCCCAACAGTAATAAATCCCCTCAAACGACTCGCGTGAGGGAGCATTACAGCCGGATTTATTATCACCTCAAACCTCCTACCAACAAAAACACCTATCATAACAATACCCCTAACTCTGAAACTAAGTGCCATGACTGTCACTATACTTGGCCTACTAACTGCCATAGACCTAGCAAACCTAACAAACAAACAATTTAAAACATCCCCGAACAAAAAAACCCACAACTTCTCCAACATACTTGGATTCTTTCCAACCATCATCCACCGAGCAACCCCAAAATTAGGACTCACGCTAGGCCAAACAGCAGCCACACAACTAGTAGACCAAACATGACTCGAAAAAATTGGACCCAAAGGAGTAGCAAGTAACCAAATCCTGATATCTAAACTAATCACTAACCCCCAACAAGGCCTCATCAAAACCTACCTAGCTATATTCTTTCTAACAAACCTCCTAATAATTCTAATAATAATCACCAATTAAACTGCCCGCAAAGCCCCCCGACCCCGCCCACGAATCAACTCCAACACTACAAAAAGCGTTAACAATAAAGCCCAACCACAAACAATTAACATCTCACCCCCCAAATTATAAATAAAAGAAACGCCCCCAAAATCCCCACGAACTATAGAAAACCCTTGATACTCGTCCACTACCCCACAATAATAACTAAACCACCCCCCATAAAACACACTAACACCAACAATACATAACAAAAAATAACCAACAACATAACCCAAAACAGACCAATCACCCCAAGACTCCGGATAAGGCTCAGCAGCTAAAGCTGCAGTATAGGCAAACACCACCAACATCCCCCCCAAATAAATCAAAAACAAAACCAAAGAAATAAAAGTACCACCATAACCAGCCAATACCCCACAACCTCCGGCCGCCGCAAGCACTAACCCTAAAGCAGCAAAATAAGGCGCAGGATTAGAAGCAACACCCAAAAACCCCAACACCATTACCACTAAAAATAAAAAAATGAAAAAACTCATAATTTCTGCCTAGACTTTAACTAAGACCAATGATACGAAAAACCACCGTTGTAATTCAACTACAAAAACAGCTCATGGCAAGCCTACGAAAAACTCACCCACTACTAAAAATTGCTAACAATGCATTAGTAGACCTACCCGCCCCATCCAACATCTCAGCATGATGAAACTTCGGCTCACTACTAGGCCTATGTCTCATTGCCCAAATCCTAACAGGACTCTTCCTAGCTATACACTATACATCAGACATTTCAACTGCGTTTTCATCTGTCGCCCATATTTGTCGAGATGTAAATTACGGTTGACTAATCCGGAACCTACACGCAAATGGGGCTTCCTTCTTCTTCATTTGTTTATACATGCACATCGCTCGCGGACTCTACTACGGGTCATACCTCTACAAAGAGACATGAAACATCGGAGTAATCCTGTTTTTACTCGTCATGATAACAGCCTTCGTAGGATATGTTCTGCCATGAGGACAAATATCATTCTGAGGGGCCACCGTAATCACAAACCTGCTCTCCGCCATCCCATATGTAGGTAATACCCTAGTACAATGAATTTGAGGGGGCTTCTCAGTGGACAATGCCACCCTAACCCGATTTTTTGCATTCCACTTCTTATTCCCATTCGTAGTGGCCGGTATCACAATGCTTCACCTCTTATTCCTACATGAAACAGGATCTAACAACCCAGCCGGGCTAAACTCCGACGCAGACAAAATCCCATTCCACCCATACTTTTCCTACAAAGACCTGCTCGGATTTATCATCATACTCACAGCACTAACATCACTCGCTTTATTTCACCCAAACTTATTAGGCGACCCAGACAACTTCACACCCGCCAACCCGATAGTAACCCCACCACACATTAAACCAGAATGATACTTTTTATTTGCATACGCTATCCTCCGATCAATCCCCAACAAACTAGGAGGCGTCTTAGCACTATTATTTTCAATCTTAATCCTAATAATTGTCCCCATTCTACACACATCAAAACAACGAGGACTCACGTTCCGCCCCATTTCACAAGTACTATTCTGAGTATTAGTAGCAGATATATTAGTACTCACATGGATTGGGGGCATACCAGTAGAACACCCATTCATCATCATTGGACAAGTAGCATCAGTACTATACTTCTCCTTATTCCTAATCCTTAACCCAATAGCAGGCTGACTAGAGAACAAAATAATTTGATAATCGCCCTAGTAGCTTAATACTCCAAAGCACCGGTCTTGTAATCCGGAGATTGAAGACTAAGACCCTTCCTAGCGCTATAACCCATCAGGGGGAGAAGACTTTAACTTCTATCCTCAACTCCCAAAACTGAGATCATAATCCTAGACCACCCCCTGACACTTATATTAGTTATCCCATGTGGGCCTGTTTGAGTACATAATATGTATAATATTACATATATCTATGTATTAGTACATAATATGTATAATATTACATAAATATATGTACTAACACATAAAATGTAAACTTACATTAAAAATATCAAGAAGTAA